CCGGAGTTAGCTCTGCAAAGGATGTTACAGGCTAGTTTACAGGGGAATACGATTAACCAATTACAGATAAGTGAGAGTGTGCGGGCAGGTAGGCCTTAGAGTGAGGTAGACCGCTTTTGCAACATCCTACTAGCCGGCACCTCCTTTGAATGTGATAGGCTTCGGCTGTGTTGAAGAGTTTGGTTGTCTTTTCGACCTGACGAAGGAGATATGAATTCCATTCAGGCGGGTAAGGGCGAGGCACAAGAGGATGTACTGGGCCAACCATGACCCTTTTCGAGCAGCTCTTTCAACTGCCGCACTAATGTCTTTCGAATTGGTCACCGGTAAAGAACCTCTACTTAACTTAAGAAAAAATCATAAGAGAAGACGGAGCGGTACACTGAACACCAAGCCAATCTAAAAAAAAAGTACAAGCAAGTACATCGATCGTGGAAGGTAGTTCAATGAAAGACTGTAAGGAGAGGAAGTGAATCAATCTCTTAGCCTTTTGACTTTGATCAATTTCCTCCAACACCGGCTACTGGTTGCTGCGACATAAGGAAAACTTTCAGAATGGGTAGTTTTTGAGGATTTCTATTTTGATGGGGATTTAGGGATAACACATGCACATGAATAAGCAGAAGCAATCGCGGGCAGAAGACTCAATAGCATTGGAAAAAGTACCAACACAACATAAGAACGAGTAAAACAAGATAAAGAAGAGCCTTCATTCTATGAACTTCTTTATTGAATTGAATCTTTGGTGTCAAAGCTCGTGAAGGAAAAGTCACTCGCCCGTAAACCATCATGACACAACACAAGGGAACGGAAAGCGCAATAGCAACCCATAAGCTTTACTAAACTAAAAAAATAAGGGCATTCCCGATAGAAAGAGCGATCCACGGAAGCCATTCAAACCAAGCTTGATAGGATAAGAGCACTCTAACATGAACAGGACCGGGTCAGACATCGCCTTAATAGAAAAGGTTGAGGAGGGCATATGATTGATCTAAAGATTAAAGGGAGCTGGACCAAGCCATCCTGATCGTCCCATACCTTTGAAAGCCCACCAGCTAGCATTCGAAATCACAAGAATAGCGAACTGGAGCGATCCTATATAATGTAAAGTAAAAAAGCAAATTGTAACCAACATCGATCATCAGAGAGATAGTAGCGGACGAGACAAGCTCCTGCGTCTACAACAGATCCTGCAGTTTCAGCTTCGACACCAGCGGCTACTTAAACTGAAGCTCCTGTTCAAGGGAAGGGTTCCAGACCAGCCTTAGAACCAACCTTAGACCATTCTCAAGAACCCAGAAGCAACAAGAAGAGAAAGCCCTCTCTGTGAGCTAGACAGCGAGTCAGCATTCGTCCAACTATTTAGGTCCATGATATTTCGCCCTGGTCTCTAGATGAGAAGATTCCTTTCCACCGAAACCTGATCCCCTTGGCTCAGACAACCACACGATGGAATAAAGGGTTTATGAAAGATTTATATATGTACCAGGCTATCTACACCATTAAAAGAGAGAACTGAAGACTAAACTTACAGCCAATTCTTCAATTAGAGAGGGCGAGATGCTAATTCTGGAAAGTCTAACTTATTATATATAGCTGGGGAAATTGTGAACGAAGTTAACGGTTTATAAAGTCCATGCCGTAGGTGTCTTCTTTCGGGGTAGTTTCAGTTGGAGTTGTCGATGTCGGACTAGGTGCTTTAAGGCATTCATTCCCAGTCTAAGTCGTAGGGTAAGCCCTTTCTTTTGCCATGTCTTCTTCTATTCTATTGTCAGCTGCATCTCATGGATGAGGTCAGAAATCAAAGAAGGAATTTCCGACAAAGCAAAGTCCAAGCGTGGTAGCTGAAGACGAGATGAAGGAGAAAAACTCAACCACTCGACATAGGGGTCCCACTCTGAATAAGGGAAGTGGCTAGCCAGCCTTTTCCGGACAGTGAATGCTATCCAATCTCTTTCCAGGACAGTCTCACTAGCATTACCTCTGAGTGAAGGCAACTGCTTCTTCTAATCTAATGGTGAAGTAACTATTCTCTGCCATCGATCCGGCGGGAAGTGAGCCAGCTAGCCTATGAACTCTGCTTTCTCAACTGCATTGAATGGCATGGGAAGGTCTTACTTTTAGCATGTCTTCCCTGAACTCACTGACTGATCTATTGAGTTCACTGTTCAGGTCGGATCACTCCAAGACCTCTTTCCGTCGGGAATGCTGGAATTCCCTGACTGGATTTGAAGAGTTCTCTTTTCCTAGACTGGCTTTCAATCCTTGGTGAATCTCTAGCTTTCCGAACTGAGATGCCTCTTCTTGCACACCTCCCAGAAAGAGTCTATTGCGAGAATCGGATGCTAAGTCTCCCTTTCCTTCCCGGAATGCTATCAGTCAGTCCAGGCCAAGGGTAAAAGGCTTGCAAACAGTGCAAAGGGCAATCTCGCAAGCTTCAGCTTTCCAGTCCTGTGATTGAAGGCTGGTTTTGAGGCACGAAGTGCTTAGTGGACTGGCCTATAGTCTAGGATCGTACAGTCTAGGATCAGGACGAAGATTCAATGATAGAAGCTTGCACATAACCCGCTTTGCTTTCTTTACCCTCCCTCACAGGGCATCAATGAAGAGAAGAACTCCTCCATGGCATCATGTATGTTCGAAGAAGTCCTATCTTCTCTAGTGCTGATTGAGAGATTTCCCTTGAGAGTAGAAGTTTAAAAAGTCAAACAAAAATCATTATATTAGAATAGTAGATCTGCTTTGTTCCCTTTTCGCTTTAATCCTTCGCTGCTAACTAAGATGCATTTCCTTTCTTTTTGGACTGTATCGAGTGATAAAGATCAGATTGACATAGCAGATTCAGATAGAATGCATGCGAGAGAAAGAAGGACTTTACTACCATTTCATAAGCAAAAGCGCACTCAAAGAGAGGTCAAGTCGATCAGAAGCCAGATGCGGTATTGATCTTTCGTGTCGGGAAGCAGATTGGCTATCATATGGGCACATCGTTATTTTTCTATGCCCTTCGCGCGTACCTAATTCTGTCTTCGCACGCTTTCTCCGCCCATGTGCGGCTCGCGTTTAACCTTCCTTGAGAGAGGAACGTTAGCTGGGTGATTCCATTCCATAATCCATAAGCAGTCTCTAGAGTTTACCCTCCCATTGGAAATAGCCCCGTGAGTGCCCTTTGTCATTTCATCGCCTACCCATTGTCCTAACTTGTCAGATCTGTCGTCGGGTACGGAGCTGATTCCACGCCCTTAAACTACCTGAAATAAAGCCAGAAGTTGATCCACCGAACAAGTATATACTACTACTACTCCATTTCAGCTTTAGATAAGGAAAGAAAGTATAATTTGAATACAGGTTTCATATCCGATTTAGCATTTCATGCTGAAATAGCATAAGAGAAAAAAAGGAGTAGGAATTACTAGGTTCTAGCACTTATTCCCAAATCAAAGCAACTTTATCTATATATATGCTTAACACATTCTATTCGAAAGAAGAGAAAAGGGCTAATAAGAAGAAGTAAGAAGCCAAAGGCTAAGAATCCATTCCCTACCCAACCATCCCATTTATCATCCCATTTCTGCCCCATTTCTCTATAAGCTGCTACTTTCTCTATATGCTTAACTTCTACACCTAATGGTAATGGGCGAAAGCCTAGGGCCAATGAGAATAGGGAAAATTTCTCAAGTAGAGAAGGTAGGTCCCCACTAGACCGAAGGTCCCACGGGTTAGCTGAAGGTGGAAGTCCAAAGCTTAAGAAGGCAAGGGTTGAAGAATTTTCTATTACCTATTTTTCCACTCTCTTCATGAACCCTAATAGCCAAGTGACTTGCTCTCCATGGCTTAGATAACTAAGTTAGCTCTTTCTTATCTAGTAGCATACCGGGATGGAACTACCAGTGTAATCCAGGAGACTGAAAAGGGGTGGATTCATCAACTACCTATTGTCTTTCATAAAAGAATGGACTCCCGGACCATCCAATCGTTCACTCGCTTAGTCAGTCTGAGTAGGTGCCCCTTTTGCTGCTGTAATTCCTGGCATCTGAAAACAAAGCCTTCCTTGCCAAGACATTACTACTACACTAACCATAGAAAGTGGTTAGCCGGTCATATATAATATACTACATCCGGGGTTGACGAAAGTCAATCAATGCAGGCACCTTTCTTGGCTTAGTAGCACTAGTCTTTCTATAGGTTAGGGCTTCTTTAGCTTAAGCTAGTTTTTTTCTCAAACAAGGACTGGGGAATTCTCAAGCTATGGGTGTTCCAATCAATCTTTGTGAGAAGCCTCTGTTCCTATATATGTAATAGCGTAGGGACAAGAGACAGAAGCAGGAATGGTACCAATGGCACTTATCCGGATGGATTCCTATTGCTTTGTCTCCAACTGGGATTAGTGAGACCCGTAAGGTAAAGGCAAAAAATCTAACACACTGTTAGGTGACCTGCCATACACGACCTGAAATGGGGACTTCCTAGTAGACCGATTTATCGAACTGTTATAAGCGAATTCCGCTTGGGGTATCGCCAGTACTGAGTGGTTGTCTTTTCCCCTGCAATACTCCTCAACCTAACAGCTACTACTAGAGTTACAGGAACTACATCCGAAACTGTAACAGACACATAAGTTTACTTAACTGGTTCAGCAGCTAATCTGCACTCGCCCTAGCTAAAGAACTCTGAGCTTCTTCTGTCTGTACTAATTGAAAGCTCTGGGCTGGGGTCTCTTCATTCACCGTCGTCTAGTAAAGTAACTCTTTCACTCTTATTAGCGTACTAGTCGGTTAACGAGTTACCACTGTTAACTGAGTTCCTTCTCCAGCATCCTTAGTAGCACCATTAGCAACATCTTGAGTTCCGGCACCAGTAGACAGTGGAGCGGTTGGTTCCGTTTTACGCGAGATAAGAAGGCTAGAGGAGATGTTTACTGCTGCAATGGTAGAACCCAGGGTGACAAACGAAAGACTGTAAAAAAGAAATGACTTCTTCTAACTACTGACTTTTAGCTAACACTCGAAACTGTGAAAAAACCCGGGAATTTTGGCATAACTGCAATTTCCTTCCGTCGATACCTTATCTTCTTTCTATTTACACATGTTATTGCCAATTTTTATCATCTTTCTATCAATCATGCATCTATTAGTGGATAGCACTACAGACTTGGTTACGCAGTGATATACGAGAATCGAATGCTTTCAGTTTCAGGGGAATCGTCTTAGCAAGATAACCTGGTAAATGTAAATCCTGCTCTCAAGAGATAAGATAGAATATAACCATATCCTTTACGCGAGGGGTTGTTAGAGTAGCAGTTCAAGCAGTTCCCGCATATAGGGGAAGATCGTTAACAGGGATAAGGGATATCCGCTCTTCTCCAGCGGATAGAAGTTCTGCAAAAGCAAAAGCAGTAGTGGACACACACAAAATAGCTCCTGTTAAAGTAGCTACGTCCTTAGCTCTAGCAAAAGTAGAAACTTTAGCATCTTGAGTCCCAGTATACACTACATCTGCATCTGGAAGTCCTGAAGCTGCAACTCTTTATGTACTAGTGGGAGGTGTGAGAGTCACTTTACTCGCTTAAGCCGAATCACTTTTTCACTCACAGCTTCCCATGAGCGACTTTCCTTTTATTCTGTCCTTTCTTTCTAGCTACTTTCATAAGGGGCATGAGCTACTCTCTTCTAGCCTTTGCTTTGAAAGCAGTTCCCAGTCGAAGGTCAAATGAACAAGAGCCAGGAGCTAGCCTTATTCCGAAAACACCGAGTCTTGCTCCTTCTTTTTATGCGGAATCCTACTAATATAAGTTACATCATTTCCTTTCTAAAGCCCATACTAAAGCAAAAGCACCAAGAGCGACAACGGAGCCATTCTCTTCCCTACTTTGTTCACTCGGAGTTCTGTCAGTCTAGTCTGGGTCTGCTTTTCCAATGCTTGAACTGATTCACGCTCAAGCTGCTAGTCGAACTTCAGCAGAAGGGAGCAGCGTATAAAGGAAGTTCATACAAGGAGTCAAGCAGGTCATCTGCTTTTGCTTTCAATGCCAGCTAGATTGTTAAAAATAAAGAGTAAGTCGTCTTCGCCTTTTCATCTCTCGTTCCTTACCTCGGTCCCGACGACTTTGCTTCAAAATGAAAAGGAGCCCTTTCTCTAGAATACGAGAGGAATAAATCCAATGAAAGAGATGAAACTAAAGCAAGAACCTCTAAGTCACCTTCCCCTCAACTTTATATATAGCATCCCTCCTTATAAGAATTCTCATCAAAAGAAAAGGATAAGGAACGTAAGCTTGACGGTAAAATAAGTTTGAAAGTGATTTGAGTTGCGCATATGAGCTATCAAGTCATCAAAGGCAATCTAGTTCCATTCCTTGCCTTGCGATTTGAGTTATCTTTTTTGGTGGTCTGGAGTCCTAAGCCCTGGGAGCAGTCTCAGGGTAAGCCCCATAAGTTGCAGCAAACAAGTCAAATGGCAAAGCAGGAAGTGGACTTGATTGTCTTCCCCATATGAGACGAGCTAGGAGATTTTTAACTCTATCCTTCCAGCCTGTAAGCCTTCCCTGGGCTTTCTCCCCTTCCATTTCAGTCCTACAGGTTGGAGTGTTTGCTAAGGTAAGGGAATTCCTATAAGGAAATCCTAAGTCCTAACCCCAATTCATCAGTTCCTGCCCCTGATAAGCCTGATTGTGTAAAAGTCCCAGTTATTTCAGTAGCAGTCCCGGGTGCTTACGAGCCAGTGGAAATTGGACTTTCGTTGATTTCTGTCTTTCCATCAGTCCCTCTTTCCCTTGTACCCGCCTTCGTATCTGTTGTGAGGATATATCTATAATCAGCTTTCGTAGGAGTGCCGAGTCTTCGTGCTTGTCCTGCTATTCCCACTCCTATTCCTTCAAGCAAGTCCATCCATCCAGTCTAAATCGTGACCTCTTTATTAGGCAATCCACCATCAGGCAAATTGGAAGTTGGCAAAGGCAAGCCAGGCTAGTTACAGTTCGCTTAATCTGCACTTCATGAATTAGGTTAAGCTTACATGCAGTGGAAGCTCTAAGCCTGGGGTAAACCCATCCAAGCAATGGTTGTGGTAGTTCTCCGCCAGCGAGTTTCCTTGCTTCTCTTTTTAGCTAGTTCCCTTACCTGCGGTTGTAGATCCCGTTGAAGTTGTACTTTCTTTCCTTAGCGCAAGCACTAAGCAATACATCCTTTCAATTGCGAATGCCTCTCCATTCATTAAGGCCTATCGTTCATATTAAGACTCTATTCCATTACATACAATTACTAAAAACTACTCTTACAATATCTTCATTAGAATCTTTTGTCCAAATTCTATATGTAAATATAAAAGAAACTGACTTATTCAGCAAGCCTCTGAGGTTTTCTTTCCTATCATTAGCGCAGTTTAAGGAAAATATGGTACTTCTGCCCTGGAACGGAACGCTCACTGGCTAGCTTGCCTAAAATATCTACTTGTTTTCATTCATTCAATTGAATTTCCTTCTTGCGTGAAAACGAGCTTTTGCCTAAGTTGGTGGTCGAACACAGAAGGGGGAAAAAAACCGCAGAAAATGAGGCATCTTTAGATGTCTTAGGACTTAGAGAGCAAAAGAAAAGATGCTTGAATAAAAAGAGCGATTGAGAGTGGATTTCGGGTTCGATAGTGTCGAGAAGGTATTAGCCACCGGTGACCGTACTTTCGTAAAAGCACCATTGGGCGGTGGTTCCTCTCTTTTCTCTTGAACCTCGACCAAAAAATCGATCTCGCCATCAGCGTTTTAATCGGATACCAATTGCTTGGATGCGTTTGAAAGCCAAGAGATGAATTGCAGAAAAAATTCTTTCTAGGTTTGTCGTCTTGTGTCTCCGTAACAAATGGTCCATTTATTGATGGGCGAACGACGGGGATTGAACCCGCGCGTGGTGGATTCACAATCCACTGCCTTGATCCACTTGGCTACATCCGCCCCTACCCCCGGTTTCAGTCTCTATCTACGATCAGATCCTTTCTGAACCCCCCTATGACCGCTATCAAAGAGAAGCTTTTTCCTATACTATAGTTGCAAGTCTATTGTTGTGCTTTGGAATTAGGGGAAGCAAAGCTTCAACAAGTATAATTCTGGAAAAGCTTCAAACAAAGAGGTTGGGCTGTTCACTTCATTGATTTGACTTCACTTTACTTAAGATTAAAGAGAGGGTCCGGGCGGGCAGTGAAGGCTCGTTTAGTAGACAGCAAGCGAGCAGCAAGCACTCCTATCAAAATGAAAAGCAGCAAGCGGAGCTTGAAGAAGGTAGCCCCTCTCAGAGAAAGCCATTGTTTTTAACACCTTGTATAGGGTTCCAAACCTACGCACCCCTAAACTACAAGCTTTGAGAAGCCCCTGTTTTTTTTATGGGATATTTGAAGAAGCCCCTTTCTATAGATAGGCTAACGCGCCTTTACTAATATTCTAATATAAGGCCCTTCTTTCTCAAAGTCAACTTTCTCGCTTCTTACTTTAGAAAGATTGCGGGGGCGCTAACGCGACCTTCCTTCAGCTGGCTCCGTCCTATCTATTTATTCATCTCTTTTTTCAAATGGATATTTAGGGATCTCTCTTGTTCATAGATCTTGAAACCAGATCAATATCCATTTCTCATCCATCTATCGATAGAAAGATATAGATCTCTATCTCTGGATCTATCTCCATATCTAAATATGGAAGAACCAACACTTAAAGGGCGTAACCAACGGAAGGTTCTCACCCTGTCCCCGACATTGTTCTCCGACGATGTCCCCTGGGCGAAAGGGGCCACCATTCTCTTTCTTTCTTCAATCGTTCCGATCAGGACAAGTGGGCGTTTCGTCCTCCTATCTACGCAATTCTCTGTCTTCGTTTGTGATCATGTTGGGCGAAAGGTAGTTGTAGAGGAAGGGCTGTGAAACGGCGATTCCCCCCTTCCCATTGAAGTAGGGAGGGCCTCCTTCCCCACCATTCCGGCCTATTATTTATTGATAGGTGATAGGGATTTTACCGATGCTGAAGGTAGCTTGTTGCTTACCAAGCCACCCACTTGAGAAGCTAGTCGCCAGAAAGAAGCGACGAGGAAGCGAAGCTGTCTACGAAGCTTTGCTTCCCCCGTAGTACTCGGCTTCTCGCTACTTTGATTCAAAAGGTAACCGACGGTTCCCGACTTTCTCCGGTTTCCGCAACCGTAACCATTTGTCACTCCGATTACTTCATCCATAAACTTCTTTTTTATTTCAATAGCGGTACGCTCTAAAAAAAAAGAAAAGGATAAGCTTGCATTCTAGAAGCGGTAGCTTCCCGCCTCCTTCATTCCTACTGCCCCCTTCGGTGAGAAGTTCCCTTCCCTTTTCTAAAATGCCTAATTGGTCTGCCTCAGCAAATGTACAAAAACAAAATGGAGCTGCCCGCTGTTTGGCTGACCCTCTTACTCCCATGCGGGTTGGGTTGACCCAGAAGTAAAGAAAGAAGGAATGGAATCACTGGTTTTTCGTCTGCAGTTCACACTTGGGCAAAGACGACTTACTTTGGAAGCGGAACACGAACCGATTTCCGCTATTCTGGATTCTTATTGAGCGTAGCGAAATCAAGGTTTATGATAAAGTCAGCGAAGTTTCTATGGTGTTCTACCTTTGCGTAGTCTCGGTCCACAGTGGAAGGCTCCGCACCCGAGCCTCGTTAGACTCAGCGGAAGTGTAAGGTGTAAGTAAAGAGAATAGAAGAGATGAAGTCCGGTCCGTCCCTTAGCCTAGTCTATATCTACAGCTGACGCAACTCCGTACTGACGCCTCACTACTACTTAATTAATTAACGGCTAAGCGATTTCATAACCTAAGCTTTTCTTAACCAGCTGACCTTACAAAGTAAGCCCTTAGCCTCCCTTTCTTTATAGTTCGGTGACTTCGTAACCTTAACGTACTTTCTTTCTTACTTTAGCATAGGCCTTCGACACTTCAAACGTTTTTCCAAACCTCTTTTTTTTTTTCTTTTTTGAATTAGAAAGAACGGGGCCTTACTTATTCTGTTCAGGGGGGGATGAAAGACAAAGAAAGAGATCCGGGGACTTTATGATCGGAGAAAGGATCGTGGTTGGTCTATCACTGGGTCGGTGGGGGAAGCCGTAGGAAGGGGGGACGACCCGCCGAATTCACATCAGAAATCGCCAACATGAACACAAACGAAATCGTGAATTGCGTATAGAAAGAAAACGAACCACTTCTATTCTCGGAGCTGAGGTATATGAAGAATGGCTTTTTGGTCCCTTTCGTCCAGTGGTTAGGACATCGTCTTTTCATGTCGAAGACACGGGTTCGATTCCCGTAAGGGATAGTTACTCATTCTCGGCCGCTTTCAGTTAGTGTTCATTGCTGAGTGATCGCTCGCTATCTGGCTGAAAAAGGTGGTCCGGAAGCTTCCTCTCTCCCAGCAAGCAAGACGAGATCACCACTTCTCTCAGTAATGGACTTTCTTGAATTCTTTCTTAGCCTTAGATGTCTTTTCATAGATTTTCGAATTTCCGACAGACTCCATGCATGCTTCTTTTTCTTCTCCTCTCAGCCATACATTTTTTTTTGCTTTTGGCCGTTTGTTTTTGTTAGGCATTGAACCTTACCGCTCCGTGGGGTGCTGAGTGGTGTCCTCTCTCCTCTATCTAATACCTAAAAAAGAGTTCCGTCTATAGAGCTTAAAGCTTCAACGCAGTAAGTTGGCCCAGTCTCTTGCCCAGCCTTCGCCTTCTTCAGTGGCCAAGTTGAAGCGTTCAACGGTTCTTCGGCCTACCACCTTTTTTTTTCAAGGTTGAGCTTGTTCAATTGAAGCTAATGCTATGCTGTCCTTACCTTGTTCAAGAGAAAGCGAGGACTTTTTTTTTTTTTAGCTACTGGCCTAAACAAAAGAGATTAGCCTCTTGATCGATCGATTGATTGGATCGAAGAGGTTGATTGAAGTGTGAGATCAGCCCAAGACTAAGGCCGAGCAACTAGCTGCTGCAAGATTGGACGTCTATCTATCTTACCACGCTCTCCTACTCCTATAAAGAAAGGCCAGCGGACAGAATGCTCTGCTCATCTTTCTTACGGCTCGTTACCGCAGCGCTCGTTCACCCGGTTGGTTTCGCTCTCTTGGAACGTTCATTCCTTAACAATCCGACATCTAAACCTTCTTGTTGCCACTAGACCAGTACAAACCTTCTTGTCCGAACTCTCTGTCCTCACACCAATCATATGATATCCGCTATTATTAGCTATGATAATCTTCTTAGAAGTGATAGAAATGAAACCAACGTAATCGTAATCTCCGATCGAAGAATACGGGTTCTTATTTTTTTTTTAGTAAATAGAATGTCGGACGGGGTATTTGTCCGGAGGTCTTAGTCAAACTCTTAATGAAAGAAAGAGAGGACAGAATTCTTTCGTTCGGGCTGTGCCCTTCAAGTGCTCACTGGACGAGTCGAAGTAGTTCGGGCCTTAGGCTAACAACTCCGGATTGCTTTTATCAACTGCTGAATAGGTTTCGGAGCAACACTTTTGTATTTTGTAAGTTAAAAGTAAGCTTTCTTTTTTCTATTACTTAGGTTAGTTCATGGTAACCAACATAGTAAACTTCCTTTCCTAAACAAGAAGAACTGCTGCTTCTTAAATAGCTTGGCTTGTCACGACACCGATATATAAGAAGAAGGAAGTCTTAGAGTAGTTCATATGGAAGAGGTTTTTCCATAGGAGCGCACATTAATCTAATTGAAATCCGGTAAGAGAAAGACTTTTTCTTGATTCGGGTCAGTTTTATATTAAGGTAAGAACTTTGCTTTTTGCTGAGGAAGCACTCCATAAAAAAAACCTTTCGCCTGCGATTGGATGCCCTCAATGAATGTGAATGGCTTCATTCCCAAGGGGAGCTTTTTTTGATTTCACTAGCCGTCGTAGAAGGGAAAGAGGATCTATTTCGGGGTTGGTGGCACGATTGAAATTAGAATTCTTCAGGCAATCGGCAGGCGATCCCTCTCCAAGAACAAATCCAGAGGGAAATCCGATTCAGCGAGTGAAGTCACCTGAGGGTTAGAACCCAATGTGATCTTAGAGCTATTGACCACCATCCCTAGTGGTAGCATGGTTTGACTCAAGACTTTCCTTCTGAGATGGGAAAGCTTACCTTCTTGAATAAGAAAGAACATTAATAGAATGAATGGCTAAGCCAAGACCTTAATAGAGTGAGTGGCCAAGCCGAGAATCTGCTCTTTGAAAACTTGTGTCGAGAGGGAGAGTTCTTCTTTCTCGGCAGTGAAGTTAGCTCGAAAGGGATCGATCCCACACTCGGCTCAATGCGATAAAGAAGAAAGGCAATTGCTCTGACTTCCCGAGGGTCACGAACGGTAGAACAAGAATTAAGGAAGTAAGCAAGCAGTAAAGCAGTCCTAGAGAATCTAGTCCCTTCTCTTTCTTGAATAGGGGAAATTTGATGTGGTTGAATCTTCCTCCTCCCGGTCAGGAAGAAATTCGATACTACTTCGCAATAGGGTACTCCTAAGCGAAGAAGGCAGTAAGCAAGGTTATTAGTGAGGAAAGATTAGAGAAATCCTCACTGTTACTGTTATAAATAGCAAGTAATCCCTCTCTTAAACCTCATGTTTGAGGAAAGCCTGTCTTTTTCGCTTACTTGCCTCGGATCACTGAACTGGATGACTCAACTTTCTTTCGAGAAGACAGTGATCATCCGAAGAAGTTTTTGTCTCGTCCCTTACCTAGGAAATCTCAGTGATTTTCCTCCCCTCGCCCTCGGCGAACTACCTTAACATAACAACTCCGGAAGTCAAAGACCTACCTTTCAAGCTAAGATCTTAAGCGGATTCATCAACGCAAAAAGAAATTCCCCTTCACCGGGTGTGAGAGTTCCCGTCACTCTTCCCTTCGAGTAGCCTGGCCCTTCCTCCAAGACCTTGAATGCCGAAAAAACCTCACATGCCGACTCTCCCGGTATTGAGCCTGGTTAAGAAGGGGCCAATCCCAGCTTCTGAAACAAAAAAAAGAGTGAATTGACTAAGCTAAGACTAAGGAATGGGGGGAACACAACCGATCCCGAGACATCCGCCGAAGCTACATCGATTACAAAAAAATCTGAGTCAGTGGTGGCAGACCCTTTCCCGGACCCTACAAATCGAATAGTAGCAAGCCTTGCCCCCAGGTAATCTACTCCAGTTCCTTTGCAGGCGGTTGTTCTCTTGGCAACTATTGATCCAGTTTCATTGTCAGTCCCCAGTGATCCAATTGCTTTATTTATGTCAGCTATCTAGTTTTCAGCACTAAGGTAAGCTCATACAGTTGCAGTTGGAGTTCTAAGAGTTGAAGTGCTTATTTCTTCCTTCCTTTTTAAGTGAGTACTTGATATGGCCATTCCTTCTCCAAGCTAGCCAGCTCCAGTTACCAGGGAGTATGAGCCTGTTGGAGTCCTAAGATAAGCAGCCTACCCAATTTCATTGCCAATTCCTATTGATCCAATTGAAGAAAGAAGATCTTCTCCCGACCTGTTTCCGTATTCCAAGTGTATAGGGGTCTTTACTAGTTACATTGCTACTATTGGCATTGCTTCTCTCTTCCCTTTTCGCTTCGTATACTCCACTCTTCACTAACTTCCTCTTACCGGACCGCTGAGGATGAGGCTTTAGACAACCCGCAACAAGCTGTCCCCCTTCCCCGACTTTCAAGTCCTCCGACCTATCAAAAGACTTGCATCTGATTCAATAGCAGGGGATTTAATAAGAGCTAGGAGAAGAGCAGATTTGTGCAAAAGAGCTAACATCCGATTTGTGACCAGACCGGCTTGGGACAGGCTTGCTTGAGCGGATATGCGAACAGCAGATATGATCACAGTAGCAGCGTATTCTTCCTAAGAGGAGAAAGAAAGCCGACCCTTTGGCTCGCTTCCGACTGTCTTGCCCAGAATGATTGGAATGAGACAGTACTAATCCGCCCAATAGCTTAAGAACCCAAGCTAAGTAGGGTAAGGTGTCTCCGGGGAGAGAACTTGTACCTTGAAAGGACGTAACCCCCTCCCTTTCATACGAAACTTGTCATTTTTCCCCTCGTATGACCTAGAAGCTCATAGAAATAGGAAGAAAATCCATCCAAAAGCAAGATTAGACACAAATAGATTGATTCTAGACTATTACTATTAAAGATAGATGTTGGCGAGGCTGACTAAAATCGTTCAGATAGCGTAGCAGGGACCAATCCGCCTAACTGGAACCGTTCAACAGGGGAAAAGGCAACCAAAGCAAAAATCCCCTGTCCACTTTCGCCCTTCCGGAGAAACCATGGGAATAGCTCTTAAGGAAGAAAGCCTATACGCTTTATTAAGCAAGATAACCTTTGGTAGAAGATACTTCGTACCTTTCTTCAAGTCAGTCTTGGCAGTCCGTGGTCAGAGTAAGCATCATTTCAATGAAAAGCTCTTAGTGCTCTTGCTTTATCATAATAGGAATGAATAGTCAAAAGGCGCGAAGCGGACTGGAAACCAAGCGCAACGGATAGGCTTGATTCTCCCTATTATCACAGCCAGTATTCTTCGCTATCATTACGATGCTCGTGCAATCATCGCCTGCTCTTCCCACTTTGTTGCCTTCCTTCGATTACTCAATGGGGATAGAATCAGCCTTCGATGATTCAATTAACAAAGGAGTTTAGCCTTCAATCCTTTACGTACCTCACTGATCATTATTCGTATGTAGACTCCTTTTTTCTGCGCATATTCCCTGGTGAGGATATTTATATATATATATATATATATATATATATATATATATGGTATTATAGTGCATCAAGATTCTAGGTTACAGTTTCTAATCTATAGGATTGATTCTGGCTTCTGTAGGACTACTAACTAGACTATGCTTTCTCTCCGGGCCTTTGCTAAAAACGTTGGAAGGAAATCTGTGCGAAGGCTTTCTTTGGGTAAGGCAAAGGTAGATGTAATATTGCGATATGTGTCTTACCTGGGTAATTCCTTTATTTACCTAGTGGGTCTAACTAGATTTTATGTCTAAGGAAGAGGAGAATCGCCCTAAAGAGCCTGCCTAGTCCTTCTCGAATCCTGTGAGTGATGTTACATCCTCAGTTCTTTCTCAAACCAGTGACTTCGTTACTACAAGACAATGTGAGTCCGAATCCATACATTTCATTTGTAGGTACCACAGAAAGCTAATGGGATTAGAATGAAAATGGAGGAATAGCACGATTATTTATTTAAATTATGTGTGTGGAAATGACTCTAATTAGAATGAGGGGTAGATCTATTTTAGCGAGGACTAGTTGGAGTGTAGTAGAGGGCTACAGAGATAGATTATCTGGCTGGGGGATAGCTATAGATAAGATTCCGATAAGATCTTCTGGGGCAGGTGAATTGATTGTTTTCTCTGACCGGTCCATAAATGGTTCTCTTTAGATAACCAGTGCCAGTTGGTGTGATAATGTGATAAGATAAGCGCTTTCTTTAAAAGACCTCTTCTTCTTATAAGTTATAAGCCTGAGAGTTCTGTTCCATTTCGTAAGCGAGTGTCCAGTTGGAATTTAGTTATGTTGTGCCAAGCTCTTATGGTCCTTTCTATGTGTGTCTGCAAGAGCAAAAGGAAGTTCAATTTATCTTTACATTTTAGAATCACTACCTACCTCGGGTTAACTCAGTCACAGGTGGGGAAAGATAAGGAAGCTTGGTTCGACCAGACATTGATCCTCATTCCCTCGGAAATTCCCATGTTGACGGAGATTCATCCGTTGGGGCATCATAGCCCACACCCAAATGAATGCTCGGCTAGCTTCTTTCTGCTGATGGTGGGGGATGACTGGGGAGATCCTGGTGATGGAGGAGTCCTTTCTTTGGTGCTTTCTTCTATCTAGAGCAGTCTCTCTTTCCTGACTTTCCCCACCTTCCTTGTTCTTGGGTGAGCTTGGGATAGGCAGTTTTTTGCTTTCATACTTGGTAATGCTAGAGCTATTTCCTTATTTATGTCTGCCGTAGGGGATTGCAATTTGGCCCAGTCGGAAGGGGGGTGACGAGGGCAGGCTTAGTAGCGCTGGCATTTCTTAAAAGAAAGGTGCTAGCCGGCAGGGCAAGGAGGCACTCTCTTTATACTTCCGCTTCCCTACCTCCAAGCCTAAAGTAAAGGCTTCCCTTGTCCCCTTCTTATACTAGTTATTCATTTCCTGCAAACCTTCCACGAACAGGGGATTCTGTAGCACTAAGACTAGCAGGTTTTCTTACCCTAAGAACGGTTATCCCGCAAAAGAACCTAAAAAGGCTGGCTCGGCAGATCTGTGGGCATTAAAACAAGAGTTTCAGCGAGTGGCCTTGGCCTTTAAGAGGAAAAGACTAGCTACTTTTTTTCTGTTTCCCATCCGGGTAAGAAGTCAGAGTTCAGGCTTCAAAGGCTGGTCTACTTCCTGCTCGATGAGGGTCATCAGGTCGGGTGGTAATCAAGGCAAAAAGGCTTTGTCCATTTGCTTCTTTCAAAGAGCAGAATTGACATATAAAAGGATCCTAGTTCGTCGCTTCGATTCCTATTGATTCACCCTGCTCGGACATTAACTCAGCATTCTTCCTACCAGCAGTGCATTCTCAAGCAAGAGAAGGGGCATAGCGGTCAAGCAGTTTTGATCGAATATTCCTCTCTCTACCTGAATTCAATCAGTAAGAAAAGAAATATGGAATAAAGAGTTTCATTCCATAAAACATGTTCCACAGGGCACCTGTTCAATAAAGAAGGAAAAAGCGAAGCGCTTACAGAGAGAGACCGACCTCCGTAGTTGACTCTGAATCCTAGGCTAAGGAAAGGGGAAGCTGCTTTAGTCAAGAAGTAGGCGTGGGTAGGGGGTAAGTGTCAATCTTTCTTTTTTTTGCATTACGCGGTTCAGCACTCTCCCTTCACCTTGAACCACAGCGCTACTGTGATTGACAGACATGAGACCCCTATCGATGGATCGGATCAAAGCCCTTCTGCTGCCTGATACCAAAGGCGCCGAAGAAAGCTTGTGGATGAAGTCCCGAGCGAAAGGATCGATAGTTTGACTTGAGTGGTCTCCCCTTCGTTCGAGTGAAACCTAGGAAAAAAGAAAATGAATTACACCGGACCACTAGGCCGAGAAAGATGCCATCTTGTAGTAAGCCTTTTATATCTAACTCTGTTTCCGGGAAGTAAGCTATCTTGGGTTATTCTTTTATGAATGAGTCTCTTTCCCGCTAGCCGGAGCTAAGATTTGAATGCTCTTTTTACCATTCCTCCTATCCCGTATTCAATCACGAAAGCCAGCTGACAAAGAGGCAAGGGCTAGTCATACCATTCTCTAACAAAGAGAAAAAGGAAAGAGCTCTACGACTGAAAGAAGAATCACAGCCGGAATGGAAATAATCGAACTTCCACTTTTTCCTCCACCTCAAAGAATCTTCCCTAGCCCTAAAGAAAATGGCAAGACAAGAGTCTTTACTATTTTAGAAAAATCTTTCTCTTGCTCATGCTCCAATCTGATGGTCTTA